AATTATTCTCATTACCTCTAGTGGTAAACCGATCCCACAAAGAAAAGAATTGTACAGTACGAAATAACATAAAAACAGATTCATTAATAAAAAAGATATGGGACCTTTATTTATATTTATTCAAATTGTTCTTTTTTGACAGGAATCAAAAAAAAAACAAAGAAATAAATATTGGAGTACGCTTCGATTTCATCCTAATGTAAATGGAGTAGTATACCAACAAAATAAAGTATTCAATTTCATTTAAGTTACAGATTATAATAACGAAAAGTTTTTTATTGAATTCTCATCCAATTCAAAGAAGAAAAAAAAAAGGATCAAATAACCATTCTACGATGAAAAAACCCGCCTGTTTTATTTTGTATGCATAGGAGGTATACACTATACAACCAACTATATATATATTATTATATATAATTTATATTAATATTTGTAATAGATCTGCAGGGTAGGGTTTGTTGTTGAGAGAGAACTCTAAAACTGGACTGGAAAGGAATTTGAGAATTCTTAAGATATGGAATCATAGTCTAAATAGAATCGTGATCTAAAGAGATTCATTAACCGAAGTGAAAAAATAGACCTATCAATCAGCTGATTCGTTATAATTTAGTGATTGCCTCCGGTACCGTTATAAAATAACAGAAAAAGAGGCGAAGGCTGGTTTGGTTTTGCAAACATGAATAGAATCTTTCTAACAGTTTTCTTATTTTCTATTTATCCGCATAACCTCAAAAGAAAGATATTTCTTTGACTTTGATGAAAATTTATATATTTTTCTAGTTAGAATTAGAATTGATTGGTCGTTCCTATCCAATAATCTACTAGTACCGGCTCGCTATTCACTCGGTTTTTGGGTCATAATCATTATGTAGGAGAGATGGCCGAGTGGTTGAAGGCGTAGCATTGGAACTGCTATGTAGGCTTTTGTTTACCGAGGGTTCGAATCCCTCTCTTTCCGTACCTTCATCTAATTCACTGATCTTACTAACCAAAAGAGTAAAACAGCACTATATAAAATTATATTCCAAGACAACAGTTAGACCTTTCTTTGATATATATATTTTATTCCTAATTGTTGTGGCATGTAAAATACTGAAAGGAAAAGAGTAGACAAGGAATGAAAACCTACCTCTCGTTCTATGATACCTAAATGGGATAAAAATCCGGATCAAACCCTTATTTATCTTAACCTTAGGTTAATTTACTTCGACGAAAGGGATCAAAATTGTCCGAACCCTTGTGATTTTTTTATTTTCGTTAGGTTTAGGTCTGGCGCGAATAATATTCTACGACTAGCAATTCATTTATTTTCAAACCGACCCATTTACTATCTATTATTTGATTTACTAATCCTTTATATTGGAATGGTTGAAGAGTCAAATGTTTTGGCATTTCGTCCTGAGAGGATGAATCGAAAGAATTTTGAATCAGAGCTCTAGAGTTTTGTTCATCCCTCGCCGTAATAATATCTCGGGGTTTGCAGCGATAACTTGGTATATCTACTATACGACCATTGACTAAAATATGTCTATGGTTAACTAATTGACGGGCTCCAGGAATAGTCGGAGCCATACCCAATCGAAAAAGGATGTTATCCAAGCGCATTTCAAGTAATTGGAGTAAAACCTGACCTGTTGACCCCTTGGCTTTACCGGCGATACGAACGTATTTAAGTAATTGTCGTTCTGTAAGACCATAATGAAAACGCAACTTTTGTTTTTCTTCTAGACGAATACGATATTGAGATTTTTTACCGGAACGTGATTGGTTTCTAAGATCACTTCCGGCTCTAGGCCTTTTATTAGTTAGTCCCGGTAAAGCTCCCAGGCGGCGTATTTTTTTGAAACGAGGTCCCCGGTAACGCGACATAAAGACTCCTTATTCTTATTTATATTGAATTCTTATTGATGAAATTTCATTTTACAGAATAAACCTAAACTAAAACTGAACTAAATAATAAAATAATAAATGAAGCGAAGTTTACGAAAGTAGTGTACTTGTACTCTAAATACTCTAAAGAATAATTAGATGAATAAATATCCAGACCTTTCTATTCTATATATATTCTATATAAAGATTCTATATAGATAAAAGAGATTCTTTTCATGGCATAGTTAGAAGTTCCAATAAGATAAAAAATATATTTTTCACAATATTCTTTGATTTCGGATTTAAAAGGGCATTCTCAATCATGTAAAAACTATAAGAAAATAAATAGAGAAAAGCCGGCTATCGGAATCGAACCGATGACCATCGCATTACAAATGCGATGCTCTAACCTCTGAGCTAAGCAGGCTCACATAAGATAAATTCTACTGCATAGGGATTGTCATCTTAGCTATTAATTAATATACTTATTTGCATTCTTAGCGATTCCTATTAGCTAGTCATAATCATAATGAATATGACTATAGAAAAAATAAAATATAGAATTGAAAGGAAATATTCAATACTCATACTTACCATAGGCCATATAATATAACGATAAATCTATCGATAT